CTTCACTTGAATTCAAATCCCCATCCGAACTCAAATGCGGATTGATATTTTGTTGGAAAAATCCAAGAATCCGGATTGAATTCTCGTGTCGTAAGAAAAAAAAAGAATTTGGCAAGAATAAATTTTTTTATTGAACGTGTTGATTCATATTTATTTTTACTACTTTCTCATATATATTTTATCATATTCTATTCATTTTTATTTTATTTTTATTCGACCCTCCCGGAGTTCATTCTCCGGGCAACTCCCTTTAACCGGTGGATTCCTTTCAACTTACTTCTTTTATGATCTCATTGGAAATCATATAAAGACAATTCCTATTTGATATAGCTATTTGTGCAAGTATTTTACGATTAAGAAGCAACTGTCTCTTGTACAGATCATTTATTAATCTACTATAACTATAGCATACCCCCCTTTCACGAATTGCTGCATTTATTCGAGTGATCCACAAACGACGAAAATTTATTTTTTGCTTATCCCTATCCCGATGAGCCGAAACCAAAGCTCTTATTTTTTGTTGAGTAATAGTTCGAGTAAGTCTTGAATGAGCCCCCCGAAAGCTTGATGCAAATAAACGAATTTTTGTTCTACGTCTCCGAGCGATATATCCCCGTCTAATTCTGGTCATTGAATAAATGAAACTTTAACGAATAACTAATAGATTTCCTTTCTTTTAGTTATTCTTTTGCCCCTTTCCTAGTATATTAATAACAAAACGGATTTTTCCAATGTATAAACTAAAAATTCCAATGGCTTTGGCTACTATAACCTTCCCAATCACTATTTTTTATTTTTTTCTAGGCATTTCACCTCGAAATACGAAATTGTACTATATATACTAGGTATTAAAAAAATAGCACTGATAAAGAAATAGTGGATTCCATCGTTTCTATGGTTACTTCTTAAACGGTGAGGTCTTCTCTATACACCGGAGCCTTTACTTCATTTAATCAATGTTATTGCTAACTTGTATAGTTCACATTCTTCGGCTCTACCCATGAATTATTCAGTAATAGGTCTTTCACAAGGAGCTCTACCTATACAGTAACGGTATTTAATTATGAAGGTTGGCTGGGTAGCTGACCCTGTTAGTCCGTTCTTACAAGAGGCGTTTATGTTAACTAAGATTTCCTCCGCTTAATGGATAGCCATTTGCTACCAATGGAGAACTGCTTCTCATCTTGAATTGAGGTGAGTGGATTTACACCAATAGAAACCATAAATTTCATACACAATAAAAGGGATCTGATTCATTTTCTTATTTTTAGATAGGAAATGTAGTTCGTTTTTCCCTTCTATCCTATTTGATCATTGATATTCGAACATTGTTCTCTTTCCTTTGTTCTAGTTCATGATCTGAACGAGTCGCACATACACCCTAGTACATGTTCCTCGACGCTGAGGGCATCCCCGAAGCGCGGGGGATTTTGTGACATTTCTAATTGGCTGTCTTGTATTTCTAATAAGTTGTTTAATCGTTGGCATGTTGAATCATATACATAATGGGCTGGTTTAGATCGATCCTAACCGGATGATTTTGAATTACTTTTATTCAATAGATTCAATAGAAGAGTAAATAAAAGTCATAGAATATTAAAGAATATTAAACTCGGCAGGGTTAACTTCAAATCACGAATTGACGCGAAATACAGGCTATTGTCATTCAACCGCTACAAGATCAACAATCCCATAAGCTTGGGCCTCTGTTGCTGACATAAAAATATCTCTTTCCATGTCTTCGGATACAACCCATATGGGTTTGCCCGTTCTTTGTACATAAACCCTTGTCAGGGTTTCACGCAGTTTCAGCAGTTCTCCCACTTCCAGGATGAATTCTCCCGTTGCTACTTCAGAAAAAGAACCAGCAGGTTGATGGATCATTACCCTGATGATATAAGATAATAAAAGGTTTCTCTATTTCGCATGATGAGGGGAAGATAAAAGAAACATAAAAGAATAACAAGAAAAAAAGATAGAATTGAACAACCGTACGGGCATTATGCATTGCATACGGCTTTACAATAAAATTGACCCTTACCTTTCATCAAAGAAATAAAAAAATAGGATCGATCAGACCCCGGTCGGTAAATGATCAACTTACCACCCTTCCTTTCGGAGGAATTCAAAAATACTATGATGGCTCCGTTGCTTTATATATTTATTATATTTTTTTGTCTGTGATTTGTCTGTCATTCAGCAATCCCAAAGTTGCTTTTTTATTTGATCAAATAAACTAAGGAAAAAAGAATCTTATTTTTTTTTTTTCGCTCTATAAGTTAAGAGACCCCTGGTGTGAAAAAAAGTTTGTGACGCTGAACTGGACTTCCGATAATAAAATAGGAAATACCTTTTTCTCATATTACTCTCTCGATACATAATCTAATGTTTTGAAAACAAAATTCCTTATATCGAATTCAAAGTGCCATGCTATTATTACTTAATATTCATATTTCATATGGCGAAGGCATAGTCTTCTTTTTTCTCTCAAATAAAAGCC